CTATCCCCAGCAGAACTGTATAATCATTGGTTTTATACCAATGAACAAAAACGAAACAACCTCATCAACGAACTTATCAATCGAATTGAAGCTCTAGACAAGGGGTCTCTTGCTATGGATGTACTCGAAAAAAGAACTAGATTGTGCAATGATGAGACTGAACAAGAATGCTTACCTAAAATATATGATCCTCTTTTGAATGGACCCCATCGTGGAACAATCAAAGAATTGTATTCAGGTTCAAACATGAACGAGTATTTAATAAACTCGATAGAAGATTCTATCGAAACTCTTTGGATAAACAAACTTCATGATATCGCTCTTCCTACTGCCCTTACTACTGATTACCGAGAATTTGAAGAAAAAATAAAAAACACTTTTGATTTAAATTTAAAATTGTAAATTCAAAATACAGTAAATTACTATAAAAATAAATACATAAAATAAGTAAAAGAAGAGATAAGAAGAGATTCGTCCTCCACCTACATATTTGATAATTTCTGCTACAAATAAATTTAGAATAGCAACAGCATTCGTAATTCCATCAATTACTTGTTTATCAAAAAAATAACTTAGTTCTGCCAGCCCTCTTATACCTGTAGTTAAGGTTTTTGTATAAATAGCGTCTATGTAACCACGATTATATGACCAATTATATATAAAATTTAGTATTTTGTCCCAAATAATTCTCCTAGGACCCAGTTGAACAGATAAATTTATGAAGTTCAAATTATTAAAATTGGAATAAGCAGGCCCATAGAAAAGAAACGCTATAAATATTCCGAAATATGCTATACTGACTGAAAAAATAGCATTTATCACAAATTCATCCCAATCAAAATCATAATTTGAATGTAAAAAGTTTATTGATGGAGTTAACCATCTGGATAATATATCTAAATGAATTATTCCTTGACCAAAAGGAATTCCTATGGATCCAACGAACAAAGTAACTAAGACCAATATAAGAAGTGGTAATAACATAGTATTGTCCGATTCATAAGGATATGTGGAAATTTTTTTATTGGAAAAATTTTTTATAGTAATAAGAGGACCCACCATATTGGTTTCTACATTACCAACAATAGGATATACTTTTTTCGAAAAAACAGAAATTCTTTGATTATGATTCATTGTTGATAAAATCAAATTATTTTTTTTTACTTTTTGTCCTTTTTTTCCCCAGATAGATATTGAATGGAACACATTATTTTTTTTGCCGCTGTAATTTTTACAATTACTATTTAAATGACCTTCAAAAGTAAGTAAATACATCCGAAACATATAAAATGCAGTTAATCCTGCTGTGAAACAAGCTATTATTGCAAAAATGGGTGAATACAACCAACTATCATTAAGAATTTCATCTTTGGACCAAAAACAAGCAAGAGGTGGAATACCACAAAGAGAAAGCGTGCCTAAAAAAAATGAAATTTTTGTAATTGGGACATATTTTTTTAAACCACCCATAAGAACCATATTCTGGCTTTTATCTGGGGAATACCCAACAATAGTTTCCATTGAATGAATAATGGAGCCAGATCCTAAAAACAATAATGCTTTCGAATAGGCATGAGTGATCAAATGAAATAAAGCAGTTCGATAAGATCCCATACCTAAAGCTAACATAATATAGCCCAATTGCGACATTGTAGAATAGGCTAGACTTCTTTTAATGTCTCTTTGAGCAAGAGCTAAAGTAGCTCCTAATAGTATTGTTATTATACCTACCAAAGAAATTATATTCAGTATGTAAGGTATGACTGTAAAAAGAGGAAAAAGTCGAGCTACAAGAAAAATTCCTGCTGCTACCATAGTAGCAGCATGTATAAGAGCCGAAATAGGAGTAGGGCCTTCCATAGCATCAGGTAACCATACATGAAGAGGGAATTGCGCAGACTTGGCAACCGAACCTACAAATAATAGGGAAGCACACAAAGTAAGAAATAAAGAATTGTCCCCATTATTATCAATCAAATTATTGGCTATTTCAAATAAATCCCGAAATTCAAAACTCCCCGTTATCCAATAAAGACCTAAGATTCCTAAAAATAAAAAAAAATCCCCTACACGATTAGTTACAAACGCTTTTTGACAAGCAGTTGCGGCAAGGGGTCGTGTGAACCAAAAACCTATTAATAGATACGAACACATTCCAACTAATTCCCAAAAAATATAAATTTGTATCAAATTTGAACTAGTAACTAATCCCAGCATCGAAGCGTTAAAAAAACTAATATAAGCAAAAAATGTCAAATAGCCTTGATCATGAGACATATAATTGTCACTATAAATAAGAACCATTATTCCAACAGTAGTTATTAATATTAACATAATGGAAGTAAGCGGATCTATTAAGTGGCCTAAATCTAAAGCAAAATCATTATTTAAGGTCCAAGACCATACATATTGGTAGGATGGACTGCCATTTATTTGCTGAATAGACAGATTGGCGGAAAAAATCATAACGATACTTAGTAATAAAACACTAAGAAAAGCCCATATACGACGAATATTTTTTGTTGCCGCCGGGAAAAGAAAAAGGCCTACCCCTATTGCTATAGGAACCGGAAGGGGGACGAAAGGTATGATCCACGCATATTGATACGTATATTCCATAAAAAATAAACCTTTTTTTATTGTTAAATTGTTTCCGATTCACCAACTCTTTTATATTTAGAACGGAGCAAAAAAAAAATAAAGATATGAAAAGACTTTAATAGAAATAGAATTAATATAGAAATAGAATTAAGAATTCTGATGATTTCCAAATAGTCAAATAAAAACGATTAAGTCTGGTTATTCTTTTTTAAAAATTAAAGATTAAGATATATGAACATAGAGAATATAATATTTTCAATCATTTCATTATTACAATAATTTAGTTTATATACATAAAACAAGTCCAAAAATTAAACAAGTCCAAAAATTATGAAAAAAAAAAGTACTTGATTCCGAGTATCCTATGATCCACCAATAACTCAACCCGATAAACAAAAAAACAAGGAGATTTTTTTCTTATTTTCGTTAATTGAGTCGGAATTCAGAATTCAGAATCATTAATCGGTTGTGAACTAGTCCGTTGGGAAACTGAGTGAGTTGCTTATATTTGTTTCAATAAAGCAACTTAAACTTATACTTGTGATTAATTTTATTGATGTTCGTCGATTTGTTACTCATCACTTCAGTTTGCACAGAGCTGAAATAATAATAAAAATTTCTGGTTCAAATAACATATCGTTTAATAAATTTTTTACTAATGGATACTCATTTTTTCTAATTTTAATTAGATTAGATATACTTTCTTGATCCTCGATCAATTACAATTAATAGAAAGAGTTTTACAGTCTAGTTTTCTTAAATTAGGTAAGGGTTCTTAAACTTTTTGATTTCTTTTTTGAAATTAGATGAAATGCAACATGGCAAAAATAGACAATTGAAACTCTTTTTTATTCTTTTTTACCAATGGAAAGCAACTCAATTTCTATAGCCATGACATGTATATATATAAATATCTTCATTCGAATATAGTTATATATATATAATACTAGTCAGTATAAATAATTCTTTCTTCAAAATATTGTATGTAAATTTGAGTAATAAAAAAATTATATATTTTTTTGAACAATAAATGTCTTCTACATTTAACTATAAAATCAATAACCTCTGCATTTTTGAATGGCGATTCAAAAAAAGCGTATTTCTATGTCCAAAAAGCATATTCGTAAAAATTTTTGGAAAAATCAAGTGTATTGGGCAGGAATAAAAGCTTTTCTTTAGCAAAATCCCTTTCGACCGGGAATTCTAAAAGCTTTTTTGTACAACAAACAAGTAATATATTATATAATAAAGACTTGGAAAAGTCTTGGAATAATCTTAATCGATATGAACCAACGAATTCGATAATTTATAAGATAAGAAATTACCATTAATATGGTAAACTTAATGAGATGCAATTTTCTATTGTCGTATGTTGTAGGATAACATTTTTGTGTCTACTAGACAAAGGCTCGAAAAATTAGGCACAATATATCATTTTTCTCTTTACAAAGTTTTCTCTTTCTCGTTAGTGGGTTTTTGTGGGATGGGGATTGTTATTTTCCCCATCGATTCACTTTTCACAAAAATGATATTTTTCTTTTAATTTTAAAAGGCTTATTGGGTTCTGGATGCCGAATATATATTCTATGTTTTAACTTAACTATAGAATACATTAAGATACCTATCCATAAAGCACAATATGCATTCCATAATGAAAAATCGTTTTAGAAATATTGAAGACAAATTTTCACTGGTATATCTACAGCCTACTAATTGGTTTGACTAATACTTAATTAGTTTGATAAATAGTACCACGAATTATGGGTACAATTTAAATCCTAGCAATTGGCAATTTATAGTTAATCCAGTTTTCAACCTATCCAACAAACATTTTAAACCTCCTTACAATTCTCAAATTTTACAAGAACTTAAACCACACGAAAAACCATTCAGTGCGGTTTTAAAACTAACAACAATAGCCCCACCTCACACTACAATTAAGTAAGGTAATGATTATTGAACGTTTAAATAGTAATTTAAAAGATATTTTGAATCTTTCGGCAAAATAAATATTGCATTGAATTTACTCCTCCAATCTCGACGATTAAAAATGAATGGGCTATTATGATTTCGAGCAAGCCGCTATGGTGAAATCGGTAGACACGCTGCTCTTAGGAAGCAGTGCTAGAGCATCTCGGTTCGAGTCCGAGTAGCGGCATATTTCTAAAAAAGAAATACTAGTCAAATAAATACTATTATAATTCCTATAATGGATAGAATATAATTTCAGATCTCCATTCCATTCTTGGAGGATATCCTTTTTAGGATTTTTTATGATATTTTTTACTTTAGAACATATATTAACTCACATTTCCTTGTCGATTGTTTCAATCGTACTGACGATTTATTTGATTAACTTATTAGTCCACGAAATCGTAGGATTATATGATTCGTCGGAAAAAGGAATGGTAGCCGCTTTTTTATGTATAACAGGATTATTAGTTATTCGTTGGATTTATTCGGGGCATTTACCCTTAAGTAATTTATATGAATCATTAATGTTCCTTTCATGGAGTTTATCCATTATTCATATGCTTCCTTTTTTTAGAAAACAAAAAAATCTTCTAAGTGCAATAACTGCACCCAGTGCTATTTTGACTCAAGGATTTGCCACCTCAGGTCTTTTAACTGAAATGCATCAATCCACAATATTAGTACCTGCTCTACAATCACAGTGGTTAATGATGCACGTAAGTATGATGGTATTGAGCTATGCATCTCTTCTCTGCGGATCATTATTATCAGTAGCTCTTCTAGCCATTACATTTCGAAAAAATAAAAAAAAAAATTTTAAATGTAAAAACAACCATTTTAGGTCATTTTCATTTGGAAAAATTCAATACGTGAATGAAATAAGCCATGTTTTACAAAACAATTGTTTTATTTCGTTTAGAAATTATCACAGGCATCAATTAATTCAGCAATTGGATTGTTGGAGTTCTCGTGTCATTAGTCTCGGTTTTCTATTTTTAACCATAGGTATTCTTTCGGGAGCAGTATGGGCTAATGAAGCGTGGGGATCCTACTGGAATTGGGACCCAAAAGAAACTTGGGCATTTATTACTTGGACAATATTCGCAATTTATTTACATACTAGAACAAATGAAAATTTGCAAGGCTCAAATTCTGCAATTGTGGCTTCTATAGGATTTTTTATAATTTGGATATGCTATTTTGGAGTCAATCTATTAGGAATAGGGCTGCATAGTTATGGTTCATTCGCATTAACATTTAATTGAAAAAAAAAAGCAGTTACGAATAGAATATCAAATACATAATAGGAATAGCATAAGCATAGATAACTAAAGTTTGTACGAGTTTTTGAAAATCATTTGAATCAAGTCAAATGATTTTCAAAAACTACAAAAATATTTGATTACAATTAAAGTTTATTTTATTAAGTTTTAAGTTAAAGTAAATTCATTTTTTGAACTTTTTTTTTACTTTTTTATTATAAAATAAAAACTAACTATCTATAAAAATAATTAGATATAATAGTTTCTACCTTGTCAATTGATAGTGAGAGAACGAAATCCGGATAAATACCAATACCTATTACGGGTAGAAAAATACAGATTGAAAGAAATAGTTCGCGCGGCCCAGAATCTAAAAAATGAGAATTTTGAGAATTAAATTGCTTATATCCGTAGAACATCTGACGTAACATAGATAATGAATAAATAGGAGTTAATATCATTCCAATTGCCGTTACAAAAGTTATTAGTATTTTTGGGATTAAAAGAAATTTTTGGCTCATAATTAATCCCAAAAATACTACAAATTCTGCAACAAAACCACTCATTCCAGGCAATGCAAGAGAAGCCAGCGAAAAGCTACTGAACATTGTAAATATTTTTGGCATTGGGATAGTTATTCCCCCCATTTCATCGAGATAAACAAGACGTGTTCTATCGTAACTCGTTCCTGCTAAGAAAAAAAGTGCAGCACCGATAAATCCATGAGAGATCATTTGTAAAAGGGCCCCGTTGAGTCCTGTATCAGTTATGGAACTAATTCCTATAATTATGAAACCCATATGAGATACAGAGGAATAGGCAATTCTCTTTTTTAAATTACGCTGACCCGGAGATGCTGAAGCTGCATAGATTATTTGAATTGCACCTACTATCATCAACCAGGGAGAAAATATAGAATGAGCATGGGGTAATAATTCCATATTGATACGAACCAATCCATATGCTCCCATTTTTAATAAGATTCCAGCTAAAAGCATACATGTACTGTAATGGGCTTCCCCATGGGTATCTGGTAACCATGTATGTAGAGGTATAATCGGTAATTTGATAGCATAAGCAATAAGAAATCCAAAATAGAATAGTATTTCCAATGCCACAGGATACGGCTGATTGGCTGATGTTTCAAAATTTAATGTTGGTTCATTGGAACCATATAAACCCATACCTAGAACTCCCATTAAGAGAAAAATGGAACCCCCCGCGGTGTACAAAATAAACTTTGTAGCTGAGTACAAACGTTTCTTCCCTCCCCACATGGATAAAAGTAGGTAGACAGGAATTAATTCTAATTCCCACATGATAAAAAAAAGTAAAAGATCTCGAGAAGAAAATAATCCTATTTGGCCGCTGTACATTGCTAACATAAGGAAATGGAACAATTTTGAATCTCGAGTAACTGGCCAAGCTGCTAAAGTAGCTAAAGTCGTGATGAATCCCGTGAGTAAAATGGGTCCTATGGAAAGCCCATCAATTCCCAGTCTCCAATGAAAATCAAAAAAATTGATCCATTTAGAATCTTGCTCCAATTGGATTAATGGATCATCCAATTGGAAATGATAACAGAATACATAGGCCATTAGAAGTAGTTCTAATAGGCATATACAAATAGTATACCACCTAATAACCTTATTTCCTCTATGAGGGAAAAAGAAAATGAAAGTACCCGCGAATATCGGCAAAACAACAATTATAGTTAACCAAGGAAAATCATTCGTGGTAAAAACAAGATACACTTACTTTGACTTTGACCCGAAAACCCGTACTCGAGAAAAGAAAAAATTATTAGTTTTATTATTATATATATTTCTTTTCTCGAGTACGGGTTTTGTCGGTAAAGATAAAAAATGATGGATTCAAGTGGAATTTTCTCGAACGTATCAATAACCTAGACCCATGCTACGAGTTGTCTCGTGCCATAAATAAACCCGGACACTCAAAAAATCGGTTGGGCAAGCGGATTCACACCTTTTACAACCTACACAGTCTTCTGTTCTTGGAGCAGAAGCAATTTGTTTAGCTTTACACCCGTCCCAGGGTATCATCTCTAATACATCTGTGGGGCAAGCTCGTACACATTGAGTACACCCTATACATGTATCATAAATCTTTACTGAATGTGACATTGGATCTATAATTTTTTTTTAACATCATAAAATTTCGATCTAGTAAAGTAGTAAATGAATTATATATTGTAGACACCAGATGAATCAATGATTTAGTAGATTTACCAGAATCAATCTACTTCTGGATCTGCTCATGAAAGAAGGCCAAGATACTTTGATTTATTACATTTTATCAAATAGCACTATATGCTGCACATACCCATTTTTTTATTGGCAGATACTCTATATTTTTTTTTATAAACCCTATTTATTCAACAAAGTCGATTGATTGATACGAGTTGATTTTCTGTTACGATGAATTGATGAAACAATAGCTAATCCAATAGCTGCTTCAGCAGCTGCAATTGCTATAACAAAAATCGAGAAAATGTCTCCTTTTAATTGGCGACTATCAAATAAATCCGAAAATGTTACGAAATTTATATTAACTGCATTCAGTATAAGCTCAAGACACATAAGCGCTCGAACCATATTTCGACTTGTAATCAATCCATAGATACCGATGCATAATAAATAGGCACTCAAAACAAGTACATGTTCGAGCATCATTGAACAACTCCTCATCAATCTCGATTCATTTCAATATGAACAACAATTTAACCGATTCAATTGACTAAAATAGAATTAAAAAAGTACGCACAAAGGTATTGGTAATAGAAAATAGATATAAATATAGAAAAATTCCGTTTTTTTTTTTTCATTTTTTTTATACTTTATCTTTATATTTATACATGAACAATAAAAAAAATATTTTGAAGAAAAGAACAAGTCTATATTAATTTAATTAATATAATTTTATATTATTTAATTTCGAAATATTTAGTACTGACGAGCCATAGCAATTGCACCGATCAAGGCAACTAAAAGAATTATCGAAATAAGTTCAAATGGAAGAAAAAAATCTGTTGATAAATGAATCCCAATTTGTTGACCATTATTTATCAAGTCCTGCTCTATAATCTGGTTTGACCTTGTAGTCCAAATAATACCGTACCATGACGTATCTGGGATAGTAGTAATTAATGAAAAAAAAATACTTGTACAAACCAGTGAAGTGACTCCATCTCCAACAGTCCAAAGATAGAAATCTTTGTAATATTCTGAACCATTCATAAACATCACGGCAAATACAATTAATACATTTATTGCTCCCACATAAATAAGGAGCTGTGCAGCAGCTACAAAATGGGAGTTCGATGGAATATGGAATAAGGATGTACAAACAAGAACCAATCCCAACGAAAAGGCAGAAAAAATTGGATTGGTAAGTAATACCACTCCTAGACTTCCCACTATAAGACCCAATCCCAAAAAAACTAAAAGAAAATCATGTATTGGTCCAGGCAAATCCATTCTATGTAAAATAAAAGATAAATTAAGTAGAAATTTTTCATGACCTTATTGAACAAACAAAAAAAAAAAGAAGAGGTTACCTATTTTTTGATACCCTTCTAATTGAATTAAATCAATATAGGGTCGTGTGTGGGTTGATGTAGATATGTTTATTTATTATATGAATGATTGAATACCATTTGTTTATCTGAAAGTTTCGTTCAAAATTGCATTGAAAAAATGTCTCGATTCAATTATTTAAATTATTTAGAGTAGAGTATAGAATAATTCTTCTATTTTCTTTTTTTTTTTTATTTATATATTATAATCACAGATATGATATTTATATATATATACTGTATGTAATGTAGTATTTTAATATACAGAGAATAGATAAATATATTTTTATGAATATATGAAAATCATTACTCTCAACCCCTTTAGGATTTTTAGTTATTATCTAAGCAAAATAAAATGAAGGAAGCTTCGCTACTTTCAATCAAAACGGAATTTTAGTAATTGGTAATTGTTCTTGAATCAAGTGGTTTAGCCGTGCCTTTTTTGATTTGAGTCGAATTCCTAATTGTTCGAATTGTGGAATCTCCAATTACTGACATTGGCAACCGACCCAAAGCAATTTGATTATAATTCAACTCGTGACGATCATAAGTAGAAAGTTCATATTCT